AAAGTTTTCTTTTTTAACGGCTTGGGGAACGCAAACTACCCTTCCCTTTGGTTCTGTCCCCCCAAAAACTTCCTTTTTTAAGCCTATTTTTAAAGAACTTAAAAAAAAAATTCGAAAAACGAAAAATAATCATTTTCGAGTTATAAGCGTTTTAAAAGAAAGAACAAAAAATTTATTTCTGTTTATAAAAAAAATAAAAAAAGAACTCTTAAAAGTACATCCAACTCGATTATTTATATTGAGAAAGGTGTATGAACCCGGCGAAACTAACCAAAAAAACGATTCTAAAATTAGGAATCAGATAATTCACGACTCGTTTAGAAAAATAAAATCTACAGATAATACAAATTATTCACTGAGAGAAAAAAAAATTAAAAATCTGGCTGATAGAACAAGCACAATCAGAAAGAAAACAAAGAGTCTTACAAAAGAAAAAAACAGCAACGCCAAGAAAAGAAGTAGTCCTGACAAAACAAGTTATAGTTATAATGGAAAAGAAAAATCACCAAAATTTTTTTGGAAAATATTTAAAATAAAAAAAAGAAGAAATCGATTAATCTATAAATTAGATTTGTTTATAAAAATTTTCATTAAAAGAATATACATGGATATCTTTCTATGTATCATTCATATTGCCAGAATTCCTACACAACTAGTTCTTGAATCAATAAATTTTTGTTTTGATAAATACATTTACAATACTAAAACAAACCAAGAAATAAAAAAAAAAAAAAACAAAAAAGAAATTAACTTTATTTCGACTCTAAAAAGTGAACTTTACAATATTAAGAATAGTAAGAGGAATTCACATCTTTTTTTTGACTTATCCTCTTTATCACAAGCATATGTATTTTACAAATTATCACAAACCCAAGTTATTAATTTGTATAAGTTAAGATCTATTTTTGAGTATCATGGAACTCCCGTTTTTCTTAAGACTGCAATAAAAAATTATTTTGTAACACAAGGAATATTTCATTCCGAATTAAGACATACAAAACTTTCAAGTTCTGAAACGAATCAATGGAAAAACTGGTTAAGAGGTCATTATCAATACAATTTATCTCAGATTAGATGGTTTGAATTAATACCACAAAAATGGCGAACTACAATAAATGAAGGTGGTATTACCCAAAATAAAGATTTAACAAAATGGAATTCGTATGAAAAAGATCGATTACTTTATCACAAAAAACAAAAGGATTTTAAAGTATATCCATTACCAAACCAAAAAGATAATTTTACAAAATACTATATATATAATCTTTTATCATATAAATCTATTAATTCTGAAATTAAGAAGTCCTCATATATTATTTATGGATCACCATCAGAATTAAATAACAACCAAAAAATTACTTTTAATTACAACAATTCTAAACAAAATTTATTTGAAAGCCTGGAGGAAATTCCTATCAATCATTATCTAGAAAAGGGCGATATTATGTATATGCAAAAAAATCCAGATAGAAAATATTTTGATTGGACAATTCTCAATTTTTTTCTAAGACAAAAAATAGATATTGAGGCCTGGACCAAAATGGATTATAGCAGTAATATAAATACTAAGCTTGGAAGTAAGAATTACCAAAAAATTGAGAAAATGGATAAAAACGATATTTTTTATCTGATGATTCATCAAGATTTAGAAATAAATCCAATCAATGACAAGAAACTCTTTTTTGATTGGATGGAAATGAATGAAGAAATCCTAAACCCAATATCGACAAATATGAAACTTCCGTTCTTCCCAGAATTTGTGCCACTTTATAATGTATACAAAAAAAAACCATGGATTATACCAAGCAAATTACTTCTTTTAAATTTAAATAAAAAGAAAAACATCAATGAAAAGAAAAAATTCCATTTTTTTAGACCATCGAATGAAAAAAGATATTCTGAATTAATGAATCGAAATCAAGAAGAAAAAGAACCCGCGGGCCGAAGAGGCCTTGGATCATATTCACAAAACCAAGATAAAATGAAAAAACAATATAAGATCCGAAATAAGATGAGACCAGAAATAATTTTCTTACGGAAACACTATTTGCTTTTTCAATGGATAATAGACGATGGTTTAATTCCGAATTTAACTGAAAGAATGATCAATAATATCAAGATATATTGTTACTTGCTTGGACTGATAAATCCAAGAGATACTACTATATCGTCTATTCAAAGGAAAGAAATAAATCTGGATATAATGGTGATTCGAAAAAAATTGACTCCTATGGAATTGAATAAAAAGGGGATATTTTTTATCGATCCCATTCGTTTGTCTGTAAAAAACGACGGATACTTTATTATATATCAAACCGTAGGTATATCGTTGGTTCATAAAAGTAAGTACCAAACTCCTCAAAGATATCGAGAACAAAGATATATCAATAAAAATAAATTGGATGAATCTATCCCAAGATATCAAATAATAATTCGAAAGAGAGACAAAAAACATTATGATTTTATCGTTCCTGAAAAGATTTTATCATCTAGACGTCGTAGAGAATTGAGAATTCTAATTTCTTTCAACTCAAAGAATATAAATAGTTCAAAGAATATAAATAGTGTGGATAAAAATCGAGTATTTTGTAACAAAAAGAACATAAAAAACAGGAATCCTTTTTTGGATCAAAAAAAGCATCTTGATAGAGATAAAAATGAATTAATTAAATTAAAGTTATTTCTTTGGCCTAATTATCGATTAGAAGACTTAGCTTGTATGAATAGATATTGGTTTAATACCAATAATGGAAGCCGTTTTAGTTTGTTAAGAATATATCCACAATTTAAAATTGTTTGATGGTACATTTTTCCTATATATTCTGTACCATATAGAAAAGCAAACAGATGCACATATGCCCTGTCTTACGTCCCAGTCTAATATTAGATCTTTTTTATTTAATACTAAGTCAATGACGTATCAATTTGTTTGGATAAAATCTATAAAATAAACGAATATATGGAATATTCCGAATTTTCGGTCTAAATTATTTGACGTTGTAAGTGTAAAAACGTACCATCTACTTTTTTATCCCTGTCCAACTAAAATTAAAATTCTTGTGTATACTAATTACCACATTAAAATGACTAATATTATTATTACTGATCAAATAATATATTTTATATGTAAATTAAAGGGTAGAAGGAGCTTTTTTTATGATAAAAAATCCATTCAGTGCAATTATTTTGAAAGAGGAAAACGAAGACAACAAGGGGTCTGTTGAATTTCAAGTAGTGAGTTTCACCAATAGGATACGGAGACTTACTTCACATTTAGAATTGCACAAAAAAGACTATTTATCTCAGAGAGGTCTGCGTAAAATTCTAGGAAAACGTCAACGGCTGCTCGCCTATTTGTCAAAAAAAAATAGAGTACGTTATAAAGAATTAATCGGACAGTTGGAGATTCGAGAAACAAAAAATCATTAATTTGAAGAGTCGTTTTGAATTTTCGCTTAAATTTTGATGAACCTCTTTTCGCTTTCAGCAATTCATGGAAGAATGAATCGGGAAAAAACCTATGACTGCACCAGCTACACGAAATGACCTTATGATAGTCAATATGGGCCCTCAGCACCCATCAATGCACGGTGTTCTTCGACTCATTGTTACTCTAGATGGTGAAGATGTTATTGACTGTGAACCGATATTGGGTTATTTACATAGAGGAATGGAAAAAATTGCGGAAAACCGAACAATTATACAATATTTACCTTATGTAACACGTTGGGATTATTTAGCTACTATGTTCACTGAAGCAATAACTGTAAATGCACCAGAGCAGTTAGGCAATATTCAAGTGCCTAAAAGGGCCAGCTATATCAGAGTCATTATGTTAGAGTTAAGTCGTATAGCTTCGCATTTGTTATGGCTTGGCCCTTTTATGGCAGATATTGGCGCACAGACCCCCTTCTTCTATATTTTTCGAGAAAGAGAATTGATATATGACCTATTCGAAGCTGCTACCGGTATGCGAATGATGCATAATTATTTTCGTATTGGAGGAGTCGCTGCTGATTTACCTTATGGCTGGGTAGATAAATGTTTGGATTTTTGTGATTATTTTTTAACAAGAGTTACTGAATATCAAAGACTTATTACACGGAATCCTGTTTTTTTAGAGCGAGTTGAGGGAGTAGGCATTATTGGCGGAGAGGAGGCAATTAATTGGGGTTTATCGGGACCAATGCTACGAGCTTCCGGAATACAATGGGATCTTCGAAAGGTTGATCATTATGAGTCTTACGATGAATTTGATTGGGGAGTTCAATGGCAAAAGGAAGGGGATTCATTAGCTCGTTATTTAGTACGAATCGGTGAAATGACAGAATCCATAAAAATTATTCAACAGGCTTTAGAAGGAATTCCGGGGGGGCCCTATGAGAATTTAGAAATCCGGCGCTTTGATAAAGTATGGGATCCCGAATGGAATGATTTTGACTATCGATTTATCAGTAAAAAACCTTCTCCTACTTTTGAATTGTCAAAACAAGAACTTTATGTGAGAGTCGAAGCCCCAAAAGGAGAATTAGGAATTTTTCTGATAGGAGATAAGGGTGTTTTTCCTTGGAGATGGAAAATCCGACCACCGGGTTTTATCAATTTGCAAATCCTTCCTCAATTAGTTAAAAGAATGAAATTGGCTGATATTATGACAATACTAGGTAGCATAGATATCATTATGGGAGAAGTTGATCGTTAAAATGATAATAGATACAACAGAAGTACAAGCTATCAATTCTTTTTTTAGATTTGAATCCTTAAAAGAGGTATATGAGATCATATGGATGCTTGTCCCTATTTTTACTCCTGTATTAGGAATCACAATAGGTGTACTAGTAATTGTTTGGTTAGAAAGAGAAATATCTGCGGGGATACAACAACGTATTGGCCCTGAATACGCCGGGCCTTTGGGAATTCTTCAAGCTTTAGCAGATGGTACAAAATTACTTTTCAAAGAGAATCTTCTTCCATCAAGAGGAGATACTCGTTTATTCAGTATCGGACCATCCATAGCAGTCACATCAATTCTACTAAGTTCTTTAGTAATTCCTTTTGGATATCGCCTTGTTCTAGCCGATTTAAGTATTGGTGTTTTTTTATGGATTGCCATTTCAAGTATTGCTCCCGTGGGCCTTCTTATGTCAGGTTATGGATCAAATAATAAATATTCCTTTTTAGGTGGTTTACGGGCTGCTGCTCAATCAATTAGTTATGAAATACCATTAACTCTATGTGTGTTATCAATATCTCTACGTGTGATTCGTTAAGACATAAAATTTCCTCTATGTCTTTTCTTTATAGGAAGGAAATTTCATGGGTTGAATATACCTTTTTATTTTTTATTCATCATTCGGGTTGATGAACTAAACCAGATAGTTATATGAGTGAAAAAAACAGTTTCTTACTTTGCAGTAAAAAGATTCAGTCTCATTTCCTATGTACAAGTGTTAAGTGAAAGTAAACATAAGCATTATATACTATACTATTTACCCCAAGATTGAGTGATTAGTCATCATGACTTGAAGCGGGTTCAAAAGGAGCAACTATCTAGGGATTTTACTAGCTATTAACAGACATGTATTACCCTAATGAGCGGGGGGGTCCTTGTGACCAAAAAGGGTGGATAGTTAGGAACACCAAGGTACACAAAGGATTCGTAATAGAGATTATGTAAGTTATTCAACAGGATTTTTCTGTTCATACTGCATAGCATAAAAGGGATTCTAATTGGGGCTTTACGTTGGTAGAAATGATGAAGGAGTACTCCCCACGATTCCGATCCAGAGTATTTTCCTATCCACCGATTAAGTAAATAACTATCAAGAACGAAGTAATCCTTTACTTAAAGTACCTTTTTATGAGAAAGGAGAATAGGAACAAAAAAATAAACTCGAAAGAATTAACTTGCACTACAAAAAAGATCTTTTTTAGAGAGTTTTAGAAAGATAGAATCCTTGTAATGTTTCGTGAACTAATGCAATGTATCTTTTTTTTTCGTAATCAAAAATGCTAGGTTGAAATATTTATTGAGATTTCTACAAAAAACTTTTTATTTAAAGGTTAAGTTATTACTCAACAAAAAAATTTTAAATTTTTAAAAGATAAGATCAATTCAGAAGCACTTTATAATAAAAAATAATAGATAGCAGACAGAATTCCATTGTCTAATTGGGGACCTTGTGATAGATTTGGATTCTATCCTACAAAGCATATCAAGATAAAAAATAGCAAACGGGTCTTAGATTTATTTGTGACCTTTGAGGAGCCGTATGAGGTGACAATCTCATGTACGGTTCTGTAATAGCGTTGCGAACAGTAATGTTATCGTCGACTATAATTATCTAACAGTTCAAGTACAGTTGATATAGTTGAAGCGCAGTCACAATATGGTTTTTGGGGGTGGAATTTGTGGCGCCAACCTATAGGGTTTATCGTTTTTCTAATTTCGTCCTTAGCCGAGTGTGAAAGATTACCCTTTGATTTACCAGAAGCAGAAGAAGAATTGGTAGCAGGTTATCAAACCGAATATTCAGGTATAAAATTTGGTTTATTTTACGTTGCCTCGTATCTGAATTTACTAGTTTCTTCATTATTTGTAACGGTTCTTTACTTGGGGGGTTGGAATCTTTCTCTTCCGTACATAGACGTTCCTTATTTTTTTGAAATAAATAAAGGGGGTAGAGTCTTTGGAACAATAATTGGTATCTTTATTACATTAGCTAAAACTTATTTATTCTTATTCATTGCTATCACAACAAGATGGACTTTACCAAGGCTAAGAATGGACCAACTCTTAAATCTTGGGTGGAAATTTCTTTTACCTATATCTCTCGGCAATCTATTATTAACAACTTCTTCCCAACTTCTTTCACTGTAAAAGAATACAATATTCTATATTCTATCTTCACGACTTGTCTTAAACAAGAACAAGAGAAAGAAACAAAACAAGTATAAAATTTTTTATAGATATTCACGATATGTTCTCTATGGTAACTGAGTTCATGAATTATGGTCAACAAACAGTACGAGCTGCAAGGTACATCGGTCAAGGTTTCATGATTACCTTATCACATGCGAGTCGTTTACCTGTAACTATTCAATATCCCTACGAAAAATTGATTACATCGGAGCGTTTCCGCGGCCGAATCCACTTTGAATTTGATAAATGCATTGCTTGTGAAGTATGTGTTCGTGTATGTCCTATAGATCTACCTGTTGTAGATTGGAAATTGGAAACGGATATTAGAAAGAAACGATTGCTTAATTACAGTATTGATTTCGGAATCTGTATATTTTGTGGTAATTGCATTGAGTATTGTCCAACAAATTGTTTATCAATGACTGAAGAATATGAACTTTCTACATATGATCGTCACGAATTGAATTATAATCAAATTGCTTTAGGGCGTTTACCAATGTCAATAATTAACGATTACACGACTCGAACAATTTTGAATTTGCCTGAAATAAAAAAGACTTAATTCAAGAGCAACTCCC